AATTCAACCTGAGCGTCCAAATCTGGGTCAATACCAGCAAAAACATCTCTGAACAAGGTTCTAGCACCGTGCCAAATGTGTCCGAAGAAGAAAAGCAAAGCAAATGAAGCATGTCCAAAAGTAAACCAACCCCTTGGACTGCTCCGAAAAACACCATCAGATTTCAAAGTAGCACGATCTAATTCAAAAATTTCACCCAATTGAGCACGTCGAGCATATTTTTTCACAGTAGCAGGATCGCTATAACTGACTCCATTGAGTTCACCACCGTAGAATTCAACAGTTACACCCACTTGTTCAACACTATACTTCGACTCGGCCCTTCTAAAAGGAACATCGGCTCTAACAATTCCATCGCCGTCTACCAAAACGACCGGAAATGTTTCAAAAAAAGTAGGCATACGGCGTACAAAAAGTTCACGCCCTTCTTTGTCTCTAAAGATTGGATGTCCTAACCACCCAACTGCTATTCCATCCCCGTTATCCATTGAGCCAGCTCTGAATAATCCTCCTTTTGCAGGATTATTGCCGATGTAATCATAAAAAGCTAATTTTTCAGGAATTTTAGACCAGGTTTCTGATAAATTTTGATTTTCTGCTAGCCCGGCACTGACTCTTCGATATATCTCTTGCTGGAAGTACCCCTGATCCCATTGATAACGGGTGGGACCAAACAATTCGATGGGAGTTGTTGCTGAGCCATACCACATGGTTCCAGCAACAACAAAAGCTGCGAAAAAAACAGCAGCGATACTACTGGAAAGGACGGTTTCAATATTTCCCATACGCAACCCTTTGTATAGACGTTGTGGTGGGCGGACGCTAAGGTGGAATAAACCCGCCAATATGCCCAATGTCCCTGCTGCAATATGATGAGAAGCTATTCCTCCTGGAACAAAAGGATCAAAACCTTCCACGCCCCACGATGGATTTACAGGTTGGACTTTTCCGGTTAGTCCATAAGGATCGGACACCCATATTCCAGGACCGTACAAGCCTGTTACATGAAATGCACCAAAACCAAAGCAAGCCACCCCTGAAAGAAATAAATGAATTCCAAAGATCTTGGGCAAATCCAAAGAAGGTTTTCCTGTACGTTCATCGGTAAATATTTCGAGATCCCAATATACCCAATGCCAGATAGCTGCCAAAAAGCATAAGCCGGAAAAAACAATATGTGCTCCAGCTACACCTTCGTAACTCCAAATACCTGGATTCGTTACAGTCCCTCCTGTGATACTCCAACCGCCCCACGAATTGGTTATTCCCAAACGAGTCATGAAGGGTATAACAAACATGCCCTGTCTCCACATTGGATCAAGAACAGGGTCAGAGGGATCAAAAACTGCTAATTCATATAGAGCCATCGAACCGGCCCAACCAGCAACCAGAGCTGTATGCATTATATGAACAGCAAGCAACCTACCCGGATCATTTAATACAACGGTATGAACACGATACCAAGGTAAACCCATGGAAAATACCCCTTTCTAAAAAAAAATAGACACTACGTAACTTTATTGCATTGGAATATACTATGACTATCCTATGGACTTCCCCTGTTTCGTGGATTTTTTCAGAACAAGGGTGGATTCTATTAAATAACGGAACAATTCTGTTCGTAGGAACAAAGAGAGGCAGATTTATTCTATACTCGATAAGTACCAATACGCAATGGGGAGTTTCTACCATTTTCTATGAGCAAATATGTCCATATTTATTCATTATTATAAGGTCGTATTGGTAATAATTTGACTTTATTCAGCCCGCCTTTTTGTGAATTTTTCTAATCTATAGATAAAATAAAAGAAAATATTATCAATATTATAAAGACAATAAAACCCGATTTTTACGTTTCCACATCAAAGTGAAATATAGTACTTAGTTCTTTTTCCTTCAACTAATGCCTATTGGTGTTCCAAAAGTACCTTTCCGACTTCCTGGAGAGGACGATGCATCTTGGATTGACGTATAGTGCGACTTGTCAGATCTATTGGGTCATATGGGATTTCCCCGTTCTCTACCCCGATCGAGATATCCTCTGGTTCGCCCAAGAAAGATGAATGGAATCGTCTAAAATTTGGAGCGCGAACTTGACACTTTAATTAGATCCATTTGGGGGATATTCATCTTATTATACTATTCTAAATTAGATTAGAATAATTTATGGTTGGCTTGGTTGGACTAAAAAATGAAGTATCCAGGCTCCGTTTAGAAAAAATCCAATTTATAAAATTTATATGATTCCTATATTCTTATTTGTTTAATACTTGGTGGAAAATCTGAAATGAATTGAAAAAAAAAAGATAAAATCATAACAAAAAGAAATGGTAAAGGGACATTTGTTCTATATGTGCAAATCAAAATCGGGCAGATCTTTACCCGGAGTAGAGCATAAACCTAAAAAGATGAAAGAGACCCATTCAGGAACAAGAAAATACCATCGTGATTCGCATTAAATCTCGATGAAAGAATACATCAATGAGAAGTTAATTCGAGAATTTTAGTGACTTCTTTCTATTATAAGAAAAGGAGTCAAAACAAGTCTTTATTGAAAAATCGAATAAAAGGTCCTTTCGCTAGAAGTCAGAAAAACCTGCTATAGCTATAAAAAAGAACGAGGACTTGAATCTATACATTGATTCTTTTTTTTCGCAATTTTTTGAACCGTATGCATCAAAAGGTGCATGTACGGTTCCTAAGGGATACAACTTTACCCTAATCAACCGACTTTATCGAGAAAGATTACTTTTTTTAGGCCAAGGGGTTGATAGCGAGATCTCGAATCAACTTATTGGTCTTATGGTATATCTTAGTATCGAGGACGATACAAAAGATATTTATTTGTTTATAAACTCTCCGGGGGGGTGGGTAATACCTGGAATAGCTATTTATGATACTATGCAATTTGTACGACCTAATGTCCATACAGTATGCATGGGGTTAGCTGCCTCCATGGGATCCTTTCTCCTGGTCGGGGGAGAAATTACCAAACGTCTAGCATTCCCTCACGCTTGGCGCCAATGAGGTTTTTATTTGAAAGAAAAAAGAAGACTATGCCTTCGCCAGATAAATATTAAGTAACAATAGCATGGCACTTCGAATTCGATATGATAATTTTTTTTTCAAAATGTTAGATTATGTATCGAGAGAGTAGTATGAGATAAAAAGGATTTCCGATTTTCTCTTATCTATCGGGAGTCCAGTTCAGCGTCACAAACTTTTTTTGTTTTCACACCGGGAGACTCTTAACAAAATTTTTGTTATGAAAGAGCGCGAAAAACAAGATTTTGATCGAATCAAAAAGAAACTTTGGGATTGCTGAATCACAGACAACAAAATTAAATATATACAGCAACGGAGCCATCATAGTATTTTTGAAATCCTCCGAAAGGAAGGATGGCTTTTTGATCATTTACCTATCTGCCCCAGGTCTGATGGATTTTCTTTTTTTATCTTTCTTCAATGTGGGTTAAGGGTCAATTTTATTGTAGAGCCGTATGCAATGCACAAATTATGCCTGTACGGTTGTTCAATTCTATCTTTTTTTTTTTCTTTTCTCTTCGCTTCATCATGCGAGATAAAGAAACCTTTTATTATTTATTATCAGGGTAATGATCCATCAACCCGCTAGTGGTTTTTATGAGACACAAGTGGGAGAATTTATCTTGGAAGCGGAAGAACTGCTGAAACTGCGTGAAACCATCACAAGGGTTTATGTACAAAGAACGGGTAAACCGTTCTGGGTTGTATCCGAAGACATGGAAAGAGATGTTTTTATGTCAGCAACAGAAGCACAAGCTTATGGAATTATTGATCTTGTAGCAGTTGAATGAAAATAACGTAAGGTGGATTTCGCGCAAATTCATGATTTGAGATTTAATATCCTAGGTTCTTAATTATCTTAAATAGAAGTAATTCATAATTAAATCATCCGGTTAGGATCAATCTAAACCAGCCCATTCATTATGTATATGATTCAAGATGCCAACAATTAAACAACTTATTAGAAATACAAGACAGCCAATCAGAAATGTCACCAAATCCCCTGCCCTTCGGGGATGCCCTCAGCGCCGAGGAACATGTACTAGGGTGTATGTGCGACTCGTTTAGATCATGAGCTGACACAAAAAAAGAAAACTGCTTTTCCAGTATCAATGATCAGTACCACTGAATAGGATAGAATGGAAGAAAGTAATTTCATCCACTATATAAAAAAAGATATCATATCTCTGTGTATTAAATTTATGGTTTTCATTGGTGCAAATCCAATCACCTCGATTTAAGGTGAGAGACAATTCTCCATTGATAGCAAATGGTTATCCATTAAGCGGAGGAAATCTTATTTAAAAAACAAAAAGATTAGGTCCCCACTTTGGCAAGAACGGACTAACAGGGATAGCTACCCAGCTAACTTTCATAATTAAATACCGTTACTATATAGGTAGATCTCATTGTGAAAGACCTATTACTGGATAATTCATGGGTAGAGCCAAAGAGTGTGAGCTATACAAGCTCCCACAATAACATAAAGTAAAGGCTCCGGTGTATAGAAAAGACCTCACCGTTTAAGAAGTAACCATAAAAACGACGGAACCCACTCTTTTATTTTTTTATTTACTCTGTTTTTAGACACCTAACAGAAGACAATTTCGTATTTCACAGTGAAATATCTAAAAAAATAGTGGTCGGGGAGGTTATAGTAGCCAAAGCCGTTGGAATTAAAATTTTATACATTGGAAAAATATGTTTTGTTATGAATAGATTAGGAAAGGGGAAAAGAATAACTGAAAGAACGGAAATCCATTAGTTATTCATCAAAGGTTCATTTATTCAATGACTAGAATTAAACGGGGATATGTAGCTCGGAGACGTAGAACAAAAATTCGTTTATTTGCATCAAGCTTTCGAGGAGCTCATTCAAGACTTACTCGAACTATTACTCAACAGAAAATAAGAGCTTTGGTTTCGGCTCATCGGGATAGGGGTAGACAAAAGAGAAATTTTCGTCGTTTGTGGATCACTCGAATAAACGCTGTAATTCGCGAAAATACAGTATCTTATAGTTATAGTAGATTAATACACGATTTATATAAGAAACAGTTGCTTCTTAATCGTAAAATACTTGCACAAATAGCTATATTGAATAGGAAATATCTTTACATGATTTCCAATGAGATCATAAACGAAGTAGAATCCACCGGAATTATTTAAACGGATTTCCCCGGAGAATGAACTCCGGGAGGATAGAATATAAATTACTATGAGTAAATTTTTTTAAATATTCAATTTAAATATTCAAAATGAATAAACACGTTCAATAAAAAAGTTTATTCTTTTTTTTTTCCGATTTAGTATTTATATTACGACACGATAATTCAATCTAGATTCTCGGATTTTTCGAGCAAAAAAGTACCAATCCGAACTCAAAGGAGTATTGGAATTCTAATTCCAGTGAAGGGCTAGTTATTGCTAGTCCTAAGACCAGTAGTTCTGGGGGCCGACTCGGTTCTTTCAAATTGTTTCTCATTATTGAGAAAGGGTAACAAAGATAAAATACGAGCTTGTTTTATGGCAGTAGTAATTAATCGTTGTTGTTTCAAGGTCAATCTATTCACCCGTCTAGATAATATTTTTCCTTGTTCACTAATAAATCGACTAATTAAACTCATGTTTCTATAATCAATTCGATCCCCCGATTCAATCGGGGGCAAACGCTTACGAAAAGTTCGCTTGGATTTATCCATGGTTTGTTTGTTTATTCCTTATCCCGAAAATCCTATTTTTGAATTCTAATTCATTTTAATCAAAATAGGATTTTTATATTTATATATGTTATATATAATGTTATTTTTTCTATTTCCTTGAAAGGTTAACACGGAAGGGACTCTATTTTTTTATCTCCCCATGAATGGTATGTTTGGAACAATAGCGACAGAATTTTCTCAACTCTAATCGATTGGGCGTATTCTGTCGGTTCTTTTGAGTAATATATCTGGAAATCCCCATCGATCTCTTACTCTTATTAGCATCGTTTCGGACACAAGCGGTACATTCCAAAATTACCCTTAGTCGGACATCTTTACCCTTGGCCATGAACCTCCTTTTAATTTTGGATTTACTCAACTATTCTATTTTCAATTTGAAGCGAAGAAGAAAGGCATGAAAAATACAAGTTACTAACTTCAAATCTAAAAGATCAATAAAGTAATGAAAATCATAGTAAATGTAAATAAGAAGTAATAAAATGATTTCTAAACTCTATTTCAAATCGAAATACCCTTGGAAAATACTCTTGCCCTAGACCCACATTTCTATTCTACCCCCATTCCGATATTCATGTAATTCAAACTTGAGTCTGAGTCTCACAGACATTGAATCCGTTTTGATTCTTTCTCTTTCCCCCCTTATTCTAAAAAGGGAAAAAAGAGAAAAGAGGGGGAGGGGTTAGTCACAGATATTTGATTGTATTTAAAATCTTTTAATTCCTTTCCGTGTCAATAACTAGAATTAAAAAAAAGGGAATGTCAACGCATCTGGAAAAAAGCGATTAATCTCTATCAATAGACCCGCTAAAGCTCCAAACCATAACGTGCTTAGAACTGGTGCCACAGAGAGATATGTTTTTAGATCTCGCATTCAAAACCCTCCTTTTTTATTGGAATACATAAAAAGAATGCATATATGATCAGATGGATTTGTAGTTAAGGACTTCTTCTAGTTGTACACAGAATCCCTAATTCAAATAAATAAGATTTTTCTTTTATTAAAACAGAAAAAAAGACCCCCCTACTTACCTTACCGAGTATTTCCAAAAGAAAATACTCATTTATATATATTATTTTCGGTGAGTTCCGTATTTCATATGTATAGAAGTATTTTACTATTATATGTTAAATGAGACGACCAAAAAAACGAAATGGGCATAAAATTAATAAAATTTATGTATATCCGTGGAAAAAATAACAATGTGGAAAACAAGATCGGAATTCTCTACAATGACACTGTAGAGCAATTGAAGGGGTGTAGCGCAGCTTGGTAGCGCGTTTGTTTTGGGTACAAAATGTCACAGGTTCAAATCCTGTCATCCCTACTTATTACTGTTCAAAAGACAAATAGAAAAAAGAGCAGTAACAAGGGATTTGTTGAGATCGATTCAAAACTAAAGAGAATCCTTTTCTTTACGGTCTTATCTAGAAAGCGCTCTTAGTTCAGTTCGGTAGAACGTGGGTCTCCAAAACCCAATGTCGTAGGTTCAAATCCTACAGAGCGTGATTTTTTCTTCTTAGATTAGATCGAATTTGAATGAAATACATTCAGCAACTTGTACAGAAATCGGAATTTGACCTCCTGTAATTGAGTAGGTCAATTCAAAAAGGAGATGATAATTAATCAAAGGTCCAACTGATCACCCCGCCTGTATTGTAAATACGCAGTTACGAATAATCCAGCCAAAGTAATAGGAATTAGGCCTAACACGATTCCAAATAGAGAAACTTC